GATCCTGGGAGACAATTCTGATTGGTCAATAAAAATGGATTTCCATGCTATTTTCTTTTTCTTTAGTTTAGCAACCCTATCGTGAAAAGTAAAATAGGGTAAAGAACCCTTGTATTGATTGTTCTCTAAATGTAAGTTTTCTTCTGCCGACTGGAGAAAGGGAATAAATAAATCAATCAAATTCCGGGAGGCTTCATGAAGTGCTTCTTTAGGAGTTAAACCTCCATTTGTCCATATTTCTAGAAAAAGGATCTCTTGTTTTTCATTTCCATTTCCATAAGAATGAATACTATGATTCGCGTTTCGAACAGGCATGAATATAGCATCTATAGGATAACTTCCGTCTTGAAAGTTATTTGGTGTTTTTATATTATATCCTCGATTCCTTTCAATTTGTAATCCAATACAAAAATCAGTTGGTTCCGTTAGGTTAGCTATATGCTGCGTATTATCAACGATTTCCACAGAAGGTGGTAAGAGGATGTCTTGAGCAGTTACATATCCAGGACCTTTGACACAAATAAGCGCGTCACGAGTTCCATATAGATTACTTCTCAATACAATTTCTTTCAAATTCATTAAAATTTCATGTACTGATTCTTGAATACCTACTATGGTGGAATATTCATGCGGGATTTTCTCAGATTTTGCGCGTGTAATACATGTTCCTTCGATTTCTCCAAGCAAAGCTCTTCGCATCGCAATGCCTATTGTGTCGGCTTGACCTTTCATAAGTGGAGACAGAATAAAGCGTCCATAATAAAGACGCTTACTGTCTGCTCTTGATTCAACACATTTCCACTGTAGTGTCCGAGTAGATACTTTTAATTTCTCTCGAACCATAGTAATATTATTTGTCAGATTTTTGAGTCATTTATTTCTCTTGAAATCTCTTCAATGTTTATTTCTACACTCGCCTTTTTTTAGGGGGTCTGCAGCCATTATGTGGCATAGGGGTTACATCCCTTACGAAACTTAAAAGTATACCACTTCGACGAATAGCGCGTAATGCTGCATCTCTTCCGAGACCCGGACCTTTTATCATGACTTCTGCTCGTTGCATACCTTGATCTGTTACTGCTCGAATAGCATTTCCTGCTGCGGTTTGAGCAGCAAAAGGTGTCCCTCTTCTTGTACCCCTGAATCCACAAGTACCGGCGGAGGACCAAGAAATAACCCGACCCCGTACATCTGTAACTGTCACAATGGTGTTGTTGAAACTTGCTTGAATATGAATAACGCCCTTTGGTATTCGCCGTGCACTTTTACGTGAACCCACACGTCCAGTCCTACGTGAACCGCTTCTTGGTATAGATTTTGCCATATTTTATCATTTCCGAAATAGAAGTCAGAGATATATGGATATATCCATTTCATGTCAAAACGGATCTTTTATTTTGATTTGTTCATCGGTTCCTTTAGAGAGTCCCTTTTCGAAAGATTATCCTTGTCTTTGTTTATGTCTCGGGTTGGAACAAATTACTATAATGCGTCCCCTTCTACGGATCAGTCGGCATTTTTCACAAATTTTACGAACGGAGGCTCTTATTTTCATAATTGTTATTCCTTAACTGAATTTCGAATCTACTTTACTGATTGGAAGAAAATAAGTTTCTTGCAATTTTTGAACCGTGAATTGGATCCTCATGAAAGGAATCTTGAAAAACCACCGAACCATTCGAATCTTTGTTGTGGGTCTAGAAATTCTGCGCCACCCCCCTCCCCCCCGTTTGAATCATAACGACTTACTTCAATTTTGATTCTATCTCCTGGTAGTATATGTATAAAAGAGTGTCGGATCCTTCCTGAAACAGAACTTAGAATCTGACTTCATTATTTAAACGAACCCCGAACATACCATTGTGAAGTGATTCAGTAATTAAACCTTCATGAATCCATTTTTCTTCTTTTATTCCAGATAAACCCTCCTTGAAGTATCAACTAATGTAGGAAGGCGTGATATTAGACAACTTGGCTTTTTTATTCGTTTTTTTCACAAACAGGAAGTTACAGATACAATTCGGATAGCAGAAAATTTACCATATATAGCACAAAATTTCTCCGCCGATTCCTTCTAGCCGAGCTGCTCGGTCTGTCATTATACCCCGAGAAGTAGAGAGAATTACAATCCCCATCCCGTCTAAAATTCTAGGAATTCGTTGATAGTTAGAATAGATTCGGAGACCAGGTCGACTTATTCGTTTTAAATTTAAAAGAGTTCTATATGGTCCTTTCCTATTCCTTCTATGTCGTAGGGTTAAAACCAAAAAAGAGTTGTTATTTTCTACAAGTTTCCTTACGTTTTCGAGAAAACCCTCTTGTAAAAGTATTTTAACAATGTTTTGGGTCATGTTAGTAGATGCTATTCGAACCGTTCCCTTTCGATCCATGTCAGCATTTCGTATAGAAGTTATTATGTCAGCAATAGTGTCCTTACCCATGATAAACTAAAATTATTGTTGCTTCCGAATTTTGATATAATCAGCATGTTCTTTTTTTATAAAAATTATTAAAGAAAATTCTTAAAAGTATATGCGTGAGACATAATCTACTAATTTATCTATTTTATTTAAATACTATCACTATCTCACGGTCTCATATTATAATACCTCAGGTGCTAATGAAACTATTTTAGTAAAATTTAACTGTCTCAATTCCCGGGCGATCGCGCCAAAAACCCGGGTTCCTTTTGGATTTCCTTCTTGATCAATGACAACTGCAGCATTGTCATCATATCGTATTATTATACCGTTATCTCGTTTGAGTTCTTTACAAGTACGTACAATTACAGCTCTGATCACTTCTGATCTTTCTAGAGGCGTATTTGGTACTGCTTCTTTTATCACAGCAACAATAACATCACCAATATGAGCATATCGGCGATTACTAGCTCCTATTATTCGAATACACATCAATTCTCGTGCCCCGCTATTGTCTGCTACATTCAAATGGGTTTGAGGTTGAATCATATCATTTTTTTTGATCTGTTTTTTTAATGTAAAATAAAGCAAAGGACGAAGTAAAAAAAAAAAAAAAAAGAAAGAAACCCCTGCAATTGTTTTTTTTATACACAAGACTTCTTTCCTTTGGTTCTACATTTCTATCCAGAAATAATGAATTGAGTTCTTATAGGCATTTTGGACGCCGCTATTGAAATAGCCTTTCGAGCTATATTTTCGGCTACTCCACCCATTTCATAAAGTATTCTACCCGGTTTAACAACAGCTACCCAATATTCTGGGGATCCTTTCCCTGAACCCATACGGGTTTCCGTGGGTCTTACTGTAACTGGTTTGTCTGGAAATATACGTACCCATATTTTTCCGCCACGACGTACATTTCGTGTCATTGCTCGGCGCCCTGCTTCGATTTGTCTAGATGTAATCCAAGCGGGTTCAAGTGCTTGAAGAGCATATCTACCGAAACAAATATGATTACCTCGATAAGATATTCCTTTCATTCTTCCTCTATGTTGTTTACGGAATCTTGTTCTTTTTGGGTTATAGTTGATGGTTCTTTTTCAATTCCATCTCTACTACAGAACTGGACATGAGAGTTTCTTCTCATCCAGCTCCTCGCGAATGAAACGACTAAAACAGATTTTATCAAGATATACATGTGTTTCATGAATAATATGCTGAATCATAGGATTCTTTGAAATTGCATCGAATTAATCAATTCGTTAATCTATTCGAAATTTGTCTAGCGTGTTTAGATATTATTTAATTAAACATGTATTCTATTTCTAGATAATGTCAATGTCTTTTTTTATAACGTTATCGTTATATATCGTTATAAAAAAATCTTTCTTTTGTTTTTCCTTTTATCATATGGGATCGACAAAAATGTATCAATCTAATAAAAAAAACTTTCGCGGGCGAATATTTACTCTTTCCATATACATTTCAGTTATAGGGTTAGTTCATGACCTCTCAAAATAAAAGAATAAAAGAGGAGGTCCCTGGTTTGTTCCGCCATCCCACCCAATGAATCATTAAGATTCATTTTCAATAGAACCTTCTGCATTCACGGGTTATATCGTTCCCATTGCTTCTCGATTAATGGTTAGGTCTGAATTTTCCGGCGGAGTCCTTTTTTCTTAAGTCAAATTTCTCAGTCTTTATTGGCTCGAGGCTCTTGATTTTTTTGTTCTATAAGCGGATTCATCTAATTATGCATGAATCATTATTGAATTTATGCTTTATTACACTGCGTTTTATGAGATGACTCATCGACCTTACATATTGGAATCATATATCATTGATATTTCCGTTCTCTCTTTCTCTCATCCTTCCACTTATCCGCATACTTTTTTTCTATTTTGCTTTCCGACTTAGAACTTCACAACTAATAATCCGATTGGTTTTTTATCTTTATGCAAAAAAAGATTTCAGTTGCTACAACGATATGTCCAATATATTATATCTTTATCTTGACTAGTTCTTTGGATCCAGATAATGCGAAGCAATGAGTTGGTTATTAGTGCTATAGTTATTAGTTCATACTCTGGGCCCTGGTCCGTTTTTTTGAATCCTAGCCCTAAAAAAACCAACGAGTCACACACTAAGCATAGCAATTATATAAAATGATCAATCGAATTTTTATTGAACCCTCTAGAATTGCAGAATTGCTCTTTTTTTTTTTTTGTTTTGCTTGAACATAAAAAGAATAAACGAAAAGAATAAAAGGGTTTTTCTTTTTTTGTCCATTACTGGGTATAATGTAAAAACACGTAAAGTCTTATTATTCTTCGTCTACAAATATCCAAATTTTGATTCCTAATACCCCGTATATAGTTCGAACTGTATAGGAACAATAATCAATTTTAGCTCCAATGGTTTGTAGAGGAACCCTACCTTCTCTGAGCCATTCGACGCGTGCAATTTCTTTTCCGTCGATACGTCCCGCAATTTGTACTTGAATTCCTTTTGTATTCGCCAGTTCGGTTAATTCAATAGCCTTTTTCATTGCTTTGCGAAAAGAAACTCTATTCTTTAATT